TTCCGGAACAGGCCTTTTATTTGGTAGGTAATATCGATGAAGCTACCGCGAAGGCTATGAATTTAGATGTGGAGAGCAAATTGAAGAAATGACCTTAAATCTATGTGTACTGACTCCTAATCGAATTGTTTGGAATTCAGAAGTGAAAGAAATTATTTTATCGACTAATAGTGGCCAAATTGGTGTATTACCAAATCACGCACCTATTGCCACGGCTGTAGATATAGGCATTTTGAGAATACGTCTTAACGACCAATGGTTAACAATAGCTCTGATGGGCGGTTTCGCTAGAATAGGCAATAATGAAATAACTATTTTAGTAAATGATGCAGAAAGAGGTAGTGACATTGATCTGCAAGAAGCTCAACAAACTCTTGAAATAACTGAAGCTAACTTGAGGAGCGCTGAAGGCAAGAGACAAAGAATTGAGGCAAATTTAGCTCTAAGACGAGCTAGGACGCGAGTCGAGGCTATCAATGCGATTTCATAACTAGTTGTTGGTGGGTGCGTCCTAATAATAATAAGAAGTTCTGTTTATACACCATATTTTTATTCTGCCGATTGAATCCAATTAAGTGTAATCAGATTTTGATGCAACAAAAAAAAGATTCAATAAATAAAATAGAATACGAGTAGTGGGGTATGGAAAAGATAAAAAAAATAAGGTGAGTATGAGTAGAAATACTTATTAGATACCATTTACTGCGGTATCTAATAAGCTCTACCTACTATTGGATTTGAACCAATGACTCCTGCCGTATGAAAGCAATACTCTAACCACTGGGTTAAGTAGGTCATTTATCATCATAAAGAGAAACAAAAGGAACCTGTCACGTCGATAGATTATAGATGGAATATTCCTTCTAAGCAATACCATACCCACCCTTGGCAGGAAACAGATCAGAGAGCTATCATGTCGGATCATGCAATATTCGCCTTGACAAGAAATTATATACATGATAAAATATTTATCACAAACACAAGAACACAAGGCAAGGGCTATAGCTCAGTTCGGTAGAGCACCTCGTTTACACGCGCGCCAATGTTTTTCAAAGGAGTCTATCATGTAATCAACAGAATTTATCTTAGTAAAAATCGATGTCTTACTCCATGGATTCGAAGGAACAAGAGAACAATAGCCTGACAAATGGTTGGTTGGTCCGATTGAGGTGCCAATTTGGGTGCCAAAATAGAACCCATCATCATCATTGATTTGATAATTGATAAGGTGAATATCCAGTCCATTCAATGCTAGGCATAATGAGTATAAATAAGGACCTCAAAAAAATCTCTTTTCGTCCTATGAACTTGAAGGTGTATGAAGTTTCATATTTGACGCTTTGGACAGAGCAGAGCGATAGAGACTCCATTTAACTTAGGTTGATCTAGGCCGAAGGCAGACCTACGTCAAGATAACTCTTTTTTGAAACACTTTGGTATTGCTACTGAATCAAAATAAAGAATCAGAGCACGCGGAACCATCTCATTATTTTTCGGTTAAGAAAAAAAGGATGGTGGACTCGCTGATATTTATATCAGTTGATGAAAGAGCCCAATGCAAAAAAAAAAATGCATGTTGGGTCTTTGAAACAGTTCGAATCATTTCGATAATAATAAGTTTGATCTGTTTTACCGAGAAGGTCTACGGTTCGAGTCCGTATAGCCCTAATTTTTAATTAACATTAATAATTTCATTTTTTTGTACTTTTTATTTTGTACTTAGTATAGTTTTTTTTTTCATTTCCTCATTCATTATTATTTGTTGTTTGTAGCTGGCCGGTTGGTTGCTCCATTGAAATAGAATCATTCCTACATTCTCACTCATGGGGATCATTCGGAACATACATCAAACTAAAAAAAAGCATTTCAATGGAACCAATCCGCATTTTTAAAATTTCGGATAAACAAACCCATTCTTTTTCATTCATTTTCGTGGGTGAATTACATACACATTTTTCCTGGTTTCCTACCCATGATCAAAGAATTAGTGATACTACCTTTTTTTGGTATACCTAAAGAAAGGTCAATTTTTTTAAGTAAAAATCATGACATGAGCCCGGCTAATAGACTCAAACCCCTCATCATTCAAAATTCGAATTCTACTGATGCTGTGCTGACTTTATGCAAGAAGATTGGGGATCCGTTTGAACAGAGAATGAATTGATCCTAAATCTATATAATTTAGGTATAGGAACCTATGTGTTGTTATATGTAAGGGTTCCTCACAATTCAACGCATTGAATCCAATCTTCTAGGGAGAGATAATAAATAGGTCAATATCCTCTGTTTCCATATCTAAATCTAAAGAAGAAATAATATTCTATCCGGATCTTATCTTAATATATGACATTTATTAAATTCCTATTTTTTTCCTATATTTTTATTTCATTATTGAATGATTTATTTGATTGAATGCCCTTTCTTTAGAGAGAACCCAAGGCCCGGTGAAAGAGATAGTTTTATTTGTATACGAGCATGATATGTCTATACCATATCGAAA